AAAAACTATAAACCCTATAGGTTGACGCCACAAATTCCATCCCCAAAAACCATATTTTGACTGCGCTTCAACTATATCAACTGTACTTGAACTGTTAGATAATCATAGTCGATGATAACATCACTGTTCCCGTCGCTATTACAGAACCGTACATGAGATTTTCACCTCATACGGCTCCTCACAGGTCAAAAATAAATCTAAAGACCTTTCAAGATTATTTATCTTGATATGTTTGTAGAATCGATAGAGAGTCAAACTCTTATCCTAAGGCCTAGAATTAGACCAATGGAATTCTGTCTGCTAGATTTATAATAAAAAAGTGCTTCTGAATTCATCTCATCTTTTAAGAATTTTCATTTTTCTTTGTTGATTAATAACTTTAGCCTTGAATAAAAAAAAGACTTTTTAGAGGAATATCACATAGATATTTCAACCGATCATTTTCGATTACGAAAAAGAATTAGACATTGCATTACATAACAAGAATTGTATTTCTCTAAATAAAATAGAAATAGTTATGAATAAAAAAAAGATCTCTTTTTGCTTTGCAATTCTAGTCTTTCAATTTTATTTCGTTCCTATTCTCCTTTCTCAGAAAAGGGACATTACCAAAAATAAAAGATTTCTTCGTTCTTGATAGTTATTTACTTAATCGGTGGATAGGAACATACTCTGGATCGAAATCCCGGGGAGTACTTCTTAATCATTTCTACCAACTTAAAGCCCCAATTCGAATTTCTTTTCTATAAAGAAATATCCTGGTGGATAATTTACAGAATCTCCATTACTAATCCTTTGTGTATCTTGGTCTTCCTAACCATATCCACTTATTTTTTGGAATCTCTCACTAGGGTAATCCATCTATGGTAATAGATAGTAAAAACCCCATAAAGTTGATCTTTTGAACCCGCTTCAAGCCATGATGACTAATCAACCAATCTTGGGGTAACCAGTCTCGACTGCTTTTGTTTACTTTCACTTAATTCTTGTACATAGGAAATGAGATTGAATTTCTTTAACAGCAAATTTGAAAGCCGTTTTATTTCACTCATATAACTATTCGGTTTAGTTCATCAACCCAAATGATGAATAAAAAAACAATAGATATTCAACTCATTTAACTTTCTTGCTAGAAAGTTAACTTGCTAGAAAGAAAAGAAATAGGGGAAATTTTATGTCTCAGCGAATCGCACGTAGAGATATTGATAATATACATAGAGTTAATGGTATTTCATAACTAATTGATTGAGCAGCAGCCCTTAATCCACCTAAAAAGGAATATTTATTATTTGATCCATATCCTGACATAAGAAGTCCAACGGGAGCAAGACTTGAAACGGAGATCCATAAAAAAACACCAATACTAAGATCGGCTAGAATAAAGCGATAGCTAAAAGGAATTACTGAATAACTTAGTAAAATGGATATAACTGCTATCGAGGGACCGATACTGAATAAACGAGTATCTCCTCTAGATGGAAGAAGATTCTCTTTGAAAAGTAGTTTTGTACCATCTGCTAGAGCTTGAAGAATTCCAAAAGTCCCGGCGTATTCGGGTCCAATGCGTTGTTGTATCCCTGCAGATATTTCTCTTTCTAGCCAAACAATTACTAGTACACCTAGTGTGATTCCTAATACAAGAGTGAAAATAGGGACAAGCATCCATATGATCCCATAGACTTCTTTTAAGGATTCCAATCTGGAAAAAGAATTGATAGCTTGGATTTCTGTTGTATCAATTATCATTTCAACGATCAACTTCTCCCATAATGATATCTATGCTACCTAGTATCGTCATAATATCAGCCAATTTCATTCTTTTAACTAACTGAGGAAGAATTTGCAAGTTGATAAAACCCGGTGGTCGAATTTTCCATCTCCAAGGAAAAACACTCTGATCTCCTATCAGAAAAATTCCCAATTCTCCTTTTGGTGCTTCGACTCTTACATAAAGTTCTTGCTTGGACAATTCAAAAGTTGGCGAAGGTTTTTTACTAATAAATCGATAGTCAAAATCATTCCACTCAAGGTCTTTTATTCTATCAAAGCGTCGGATTTCTAAATTCTCATAGGGTCCCCCTGGAATTCCTTCCAGAGCCTGTTGGATAATTTTTATGGATTCTGTCATTTCACTGATTCGTACTAAATACCGAGCTAATGAATCCCCTTCTTTTTGCCATTGAATCTCCCAATCAAACTCGTCATAACACTCATAACGATCAACTTTACGAAGATCCCATTGTATTCCGGAAGCTCGTAGCATTGGCCCTGATAAACCCCAATTTAGTGCTTCTTCTGCGCCAATAATGCCTATGCCTTCAACTCGTTCTAAAAAAATGGGATTCCGTGTAATAAGCTTTTGATATTCAGCAACTCCGGTTAAAAAATAATCACAAAAATCCAAACATTTATCTATCCAGCCATGAGGTAGATCAGCAGCGACTCCTCCGATACGAAAATAATTATGCATCATGCGCATACCGGTAGCAGCTTCGAATAGGTCATATATCAATTCTCGTTCTCGAAAAATATAGAAGAAAGGGGTCTGTGCCCCAATATCTGCCATAAAAGGGCCAAGCCATAACAAATGGGAAGCGATACGACTCAACTCCAACATAATAGTTCTGATATAGCTAGCCCTTTTAGGTACTTGAATATTCCCTAGCTGTTCGGGTCCATTTACAGTTATTGCTTCTGTGAACATAGTAGCTAAATAATCCCAACGCGTTACATAAGGCAAATATTGTATAATTGTTCGATTTTCCGCAATTTTCTCCATCCCTCTATGTAAATAACCCAATATTGGTTCACAGTCAATAACATCTTCACCATCGAGAGTAACAATCAGTCGAAGAACACCATGCATTGATGGGTGGTGGGGGCCCATATTGACTATCATGAAGTCTTTTCTTGTAGTTGGTGCAATCATAAGTTTTTTCCCGAGTCATTCTTCCATGCATTACTGAAAGTAAAAAGAAGTTCATCAAAATGTAAACGACTAAGCTCAAATGGTATCACGCTTCAAATTAAGGAGTTTTTATCTCTATCTCTCGAATATCCAACTCATCAATTAATTCAATATAGCGTCCTCTATTTTTTTTTGACAAATAGGCTAGCAGTCGTTGACGTTTTCCCAAAATTTTTCGCAAACCTCTCTGAGATGAAAAGTCTTTTTTGTGCAATTTCAAATGTGAAGTAAGTCTCTTTATCTTAGTGGTGAAACTGAATACTTGAAATTCAACAGACCCTCTGTTTTCTTCGTTTTCTTTTTGAGAAATAACCGAAATGAATGAATTTTTGACCATAAAAAAATTCTCCTTTCCCTTTTTACAGATATGGATTTTACCGATCAGTAATAATAATGCCATTAATTTGAATGTGGTATATACAATAATCTAATCCGAATTTCTTTATGAACTGCTAATTTTCTGAATTCAAATCAATCAATCCACTTTCCAATTTTAGATAGGAATAGAAAAGGATTGGTACATTTTCGCATCGAAGAATTTAGACCTAAAACGAAGAAGGTTCTGTTGATTCATTTCGAGATCTAATTGAGACATTATCCAATTTCGTATTGGATACTAGAATGAAATGTGAGACAAGACATGTGATCTGTGTATTTGTGTGCTTTCAGATACCCTATATTTTCTATCTATCCTATTTCAGATACCCTATATTATATATAGGGTATAGGATAGATAGAAAAAGTGTATTATCCACGAATTTTCAATCGTGGATAAAGATGTATTCTTAACATACTGAAACGACTGCCATTATTGGTATCAAACCAATAACGATTCATACAAGCTAAATCTTCTAATCGATAATTAGGCCAAAGAAAGTGCTTTAATTTCATTAATTTGAATTGATTTTTCTCTCTATCAAGATGGTTATTGTCATGTGAAACTTGTCTGCTGTTTTTTACGTTCTTTCCGTTCCAAAATACTGGATTTCTATCTACATCATTTCTATTCTTTGAATTCAAAGAAATTTGAATTCTGAATTCTCTACGACGTCTAAACGATAAAATATTTTCAGGAACAAGTAAATCAAAATGATTTTTGTCTCTATTTCTACTTATTCTGTTATGTGATGAAATAGCTTCATCAAAATCTTTCTTAAGAACATATCTTTCTCTTTCCTCTTGGTATTTCGTTTTGCCCTTACTCTTATGAACCAACGAAGTACCTATGGTTTGATACATAATCAATTGTCCATCTTTTTTTCCAGACAGACGAATGGGTTCTATAATAAATGCTTCTTTTTTAATCAATGGTTTCGAACTCCCAACCCTCATGATATCCAAACTCATTTGTCTCCTTTCAACCGAGGCTAGAAGAATTTTGCTTGGATCTTCCAGTCTAAGCAGGAGACAATACGTCCTGATATTATTGATCGTTTTTTGATTCAAAATCTCGTCGAATCTCAATTGAAAAAGAAAATAACGTTTCAGGAATAAATCTAGTTCTGTTTCTTTTTTTTTTTTCTTTTTCTTTTTTTTCATGCCTGATCTTTCAGAATTTTCTTCAATATCTTTTTGTTTTTCTTTTTTTTTTTTCTTTTTTTTCATGCCTGATCTTTCAGAATTTTCTTCAATATCTTTTTGTTGTGGGAGAACGGATTTAAGATCTCCTCGGCTTGTGGATTCTTTTTCTTCTTGATTTCGATGATTCGATGCTATCAAAAAACTTCCTTTTTCCTTGTCATTGATCTTTTCCTTTTCAGTACTACTACTATTTTGATTTCTATTCAAACTACTATTTTGATTTCCATTCAAACTACTATTTTGATTTCCATTCAAACTACTATTTTGATTTCCATTCAAATTTAAAAGAAGTAATTTGCTTGGTATAACCCAAGGTTTCGTTTTATATACATTAGAAAGTGACACAAATTCTGGGAAGAACCGACGATTCGGTATGAGATCCTTTAGCAATTTTTCATTCATTCCCATCCAATCAAAAAATCCGTTTGAATTTGGTGGATTGATTTCTGGAATCCTATCTGGAATCATAAGATAAAAAAGATCATTTTTCTGATTTTTTTCAGAATTATTAGTACGCATTTTATTATTATTAGTACGCATTTTTTTCCTTTGATTCCTATTGCTCATGATCCAGGACTGAATTTCGTGTTTTTTTCTAAGATCAAAATGGATAATTTTCCAATCCAAATATTTTGTATCGGTCGTTTTTTCCCCATATGGAACCTTTCCTAGAAAATTCTTAATAGGGATGTTCCCCGGCCTATCAAAAAGTTTAGCCGTTTTATAAGAAATCTCTTGGTTCGTATTTCCTTCAAACGGAGATCTATAGCATTCCCTTTTATTTTCATAATTAAGAAATTGATATGATAAAAGATCATATCTATCATATCTATAGTATTTTTGAAAATTCTCTTTTTGATTAGATAATGAATCCACTTCAAATTGTTTTTGTTTTTTGAAATGAATTAATTGGTCTTTTGAATGACATTTGCTAAAATTTTCATTTTTAGCTATACGACGCTGATGAGCTCTATTTCGCCATTTTTCTGGTATGAATCTAGACCATCTGATCTGAGATAAATCGTATTGATAATGTCCTCTTAACCCTCTTAAGCAGGTTTTCCATTGATTCATTTCATAACTCGAATGACCCATTCCTTGTGTTTCAAAAGGAGCCTTTATTTCGGGCTTAAGAAAAAAAGGGCTTCCTTGATGTTGAAGAACAGATTTATACGAGTTACTAAGTTGGTGTGATAATTTGTAAAATACATATGCTTGTGACACGCAGGATAATTCATAAAAAAGATGTGAAATTATTTGACTATTTCCAATAGAATCAAGTGCCTTTTTGATAGTAGAAATAATTGGATTTTTCTTTTTTTTATTCATTTTTTCTTCTTCATTATTAGAAATGGATTTTTTTTTTGTTGATTCAAGAGAAAGTTCTGTATTCATTCTGGGAATATTCATGATAGATAAAAAGATATCTGTGTATATTCTTTGAATGAAAGATTTGAAAAACAGGGGTAATTTAGCGATTAATCCAGCAGCTCTTCTTTTTAATATTTGCCATTTTTCGAATCTTTTAGCATTATAACTTGTTTTGTTAGGACTAAGATTATTGATTCTTGGAGTTACTTTTTTTTTCTCTTTTGTGATTCTTTCTACTTGATTTCGAATTGTACTTGTTCTATCAGTGAGATCCTTCATTTTTTTTTCTGTCACTGAAGAATTTTTCCAACTCGGAGATGTAATTTGATTAACTGATTCGTGAATTATCTGATTGCTGATTATGGAATCTTTTTCTTCTTTAATTTCACTCGATTCATATACTTCTACTTCTTTTAACCGCAATAATCGAATTGGATTTACTTTTGAAAGTTCTTTTTTGATTCTTGTTATAAAAATAAGACTTTTGATAACCCAATTCTTTGTTTCTTTTGAAACTTGTTGAAATAATTTCGTTTTTTCTTTGAAAACTATTCGAGCTCGAAAATAGTGCTTCGGTAATTGTTGAATTTTTTTTTCGAGTTCCTTTAAAATGGGTTTAAAAAAGGAAGGTTGTTTTCGGGGCGAACCAAAAGGACGTGCAGCTTCCCTTCCCCAAACTGTTAAAAAACTAAAATCCTCTTTGTTGTCTTGCATTAGATTTTTCTCAGAGGATCCTAGGTTCGATTTGTGCCAAGGTTTAAAACGGAAAGGAAATAAGATTTTTATCTGCATACCGTCCAGGAACCAATCTTTCGGAAATTCTGTTTCGGATAATGGAACACCGTTATAGGTACATTTAACATGCATCTCTTGATTCAATTCCTGGAAATCCTCAGACCATTCAGGACGTTGCAATAGCAACATACGTCCAATATTTTTCGCAATTATGAATGAAGGGAATCTAATATATTTTCTAAAAAAAGAGTGACTTAATAACAGCGAACCTCTTATTGCTTGCCCACATGGAACGTTATCCCAGGCCTCTGCTATCTCTATTCGCGCTTCCTTCCCTTTTCTGTTCTCCTCTTTTTTTTCTTCTCTTTTTGTTTGCTGTTCTGTATACTCGACAATTTTGAATGCTTCCCCTTTCCGCACCCAATTTCTAAAAATTCGAAAAATTCGGTTAATCACCCCGGAGATATCATCAAAATCAAAAAAAGGGAATTTTTTGATTCTGTCCAAAAAAAGAGGGGAATGTGCATGTGGTTGATAGAATAGCCAAATACCCAATTTACGCCGTTGAGCCCGCATAGAACCTTTGATTAGACTTCGCTGAAAGTCTGATTTTTGTGAATAACGCATCAAAGCCAATTCCTCTGGTTCATCGGACGCTTTAGGATCCACAATAGTAGAATCAAGATCCTTCGTCTTAATAGTAAAAATGACTACACGTTTGGGTTTTCTTGTACGAATTTCATGATCGTCTGGTGCCTCTTCCGGAAAATCCTCTGATTCTTGTTCTATCTCGGTGATTAATTTGTATGACCATCGAGGGACTTTTTTACTCATTTCTTCTGATT